TCACGATGTATCAAATAACAAATATTCCAACAGTTAGACCCTTCTTTGATATAAATCCTCTATTCCTAATCGCATAAAATACTGTACTGTAAAGGGGGGCCCGGGAATAAAAATATCCCTGCAGATTTATGATATATGAATGGGAGAAAAATCTTTGACCTCTTAACGTAGGTTAATTTCCTTCGGCGAAAGAAAAAGGGGGATCAAATTGACCGAACTCTCATTATTTTGGTTAGCTTTAAGTCTGACGGGAATAATATTCTACGACTAGCAATTCATTTATTTTCAAACCGACCCAGTTACTATCTATTATTTGATTGACTAATCCTTTAAATTGGAATGGGTGAAGAGTCAAATGTTTTGGCAATTCCTCATGGGAGGATGAATCAAGAAAATTTTGAATCAGAGCTCTGGATTTTCGCCCCTCCCTCGCCGTAATAATATCCCGGGGTTTGCAGCGATAACTTGGTATATCTACTATACGACCATTAACTAAAATATGTCTATGATTAACTAATTGGCGGGCTCCAGGAATAGTCGAAGCCATACCCAATCGAAAAAGGATGTTGTCCAAACGCATTTCAAGTAATTGGAGTAAAACCCGACCTGTTGCCCCTTTGGCTTTTCCGGCGATATGAACATAGTTAAGTAATTGGCGTTCTGTAAGACCATAATGAAAACGTAATTTTTGTTTTTCTTCTAGACGAATACGATATTGAGATCTTTTTCCGGAACGCGATTGATTTCTACGATCACTTCCAGCTCTAGGCCTTTTACTAGTTAGTCCCGGTAAAGCCCCCAGACGGCGTATTTTTTTGAAACGAGGACCTCGGTAACGCGACATAAAGACTCCTTATTTTATTTTTATTGAAATTTCATTTTACAGAAAAACTTAACTTAAAACTGAACTAAATGATAAATGAAGCGAAATCTACTGAAGTATTGTACTACAAAGAATAATGAGATGAATTGTTTCAATATCCAGTCCAGACCCTTTTTTTTATATTGTTCTTGATTTGTTTTGCAGAGATCTAACTCCTTCTATTTTAATTTATAGTTGTAAGTTGTTACGACAGACTAGATCGGTTTTGGAGAAAGGAGAATAATCTTTATTCTTTGATTTTAAAAAGACATTATCAATAATCAAACAAATAGAGAAAAGCCGGCTATCGGAATCGAACCGATGACCATCGCATTACAAATGCGATGCTCTAACCTCTGAGCTAAGCGGGCTCATCAGAAATTGTACATGCATAGAAATTTAGTAAACTGCTGGTATCTTAGCTATTAACTATTCTTTCTTAGCTATTCATAATTAATATGGAATATATATATATATATATATATATAAAGAATAAAATATATATAAAGAATAAAGATTCAAAAAAATATTGAATATTAACAATTAATAGAATAGAGCAATATATAATTGAATTTCGATCTATTTTTCAATTATATGTTTAAAAATAATCAGTATCTTAATTACATAGTAAGATTTTCTTTTTTATTTTTGAATTCAAATAACGTTTGAAATTATTTTTTATTGAATATTATTAAATATTATTACATATATAATATTATTACATATATGATTACATATCATATACTTTTCGATATAAGATAGAAATTCTCTATCTATTAGATTAGAATCTTATTATTCTAATATACATATACATTAGAATTCTATAATATAAATATAATTTTTTATATAATTTTTTAAAATTAACTATATTAATACTTATTGATTATTAAATAATTTTATTATTAAATAATCATTAATGAATTCCCATTTTAGTGATTGAGTTATAGGGGCCCGCTCCAAGGACTAAGGAAAGGATAATAAATATGAAATATAAAGGTGCACAATTCAGATCATAATGATATATTCCTCTGCTTTCATTCGGAAAGATGGAAGCTAAGACAAATCGACCGTTCGAGTATTCTCAATTTGTATGAGAAAGAGTAGAAGAAGGGAAGCATATATGTGAGATATATATCTCATGTATATTGAATTGCAGATACAGAAATGCTAGAATCATTTTTGATTGGACCAAATAAAAATCTGGTCCCCGATACAGATGGGATGAAATAAGATAAGCAAGAAAAAAATAGTAGGAAGTACTTTTTAAGAATCGTATCTAATGAATTCAAAGGTTCCAGCATAAGCATAAATGAAAGGAAAAAAGGGGCGGCGGCTTCGCAAAGGGATTCAAATCTCAAAACAAAATAAAACAAAATAGGGGGATATGGCGAAATTGGTAGACGCTACGGACTTAATTGGATTGAGCCTTAATATGGAAACCTACTAAGTGATAACTTTCAAATTCAGGGAAACCCTGGAATAAAAAATGGGCAATCCTGAGCCAAATCCCGTTTTCCGAAAACGACCAAGGGTTCAGAAAACTATAATAAAAAAGGATAGGTGCAGAGACTCAACGGAAGCTATTCTAACAAAAACAAATGGAGTTGACTATGTTGCGTTGTTAAACGAATCCTTCCATCAAAATTCCAGAACCAGAAAGGATGAAGGATAAACCTATATACATAGGTACTGAAATATTATATCAAATGATTAATGATGGCTCGAGTCTGTATTTTTTGATATGAAAAATGAAAGAATTGTTGTAAATAGATTACAAAGAAAAGAATCGAATATTCATTGCTCAAATAATTCACTCCATAGTCCGATAGATAAATCTTTTGAAGAACTGATTAATCGGACGAGAATAAAGATAGAGTCCCATTCTACATGTCAATACCGACAAGAATGAAATTTATAGTAAGAGGAAAATCCGTCGACTTTAAAAATCGTGAGGGTTCAAGTCCCTCTATCCCCAAAAAAGCCTACTTGACTCCCTAACTAGTTTTTTTCCTATCCTCTCTTTTCATTAGAGGTTCAAAATTCGTTATGTTTATCATTCACTCTACTCTTTCAAAAAGGGATCCTTGTAGAAATTTTTTCTCTTATCACAAATCTTTTGGTATATATACGATACGCGTACAAACGAACATCTTTGAGCAAGGAATCCCCATGTGAATTGAATGATTCACAGTACATATCATTATTCGTACTGAAACTTACAAAGTTTGTTTGAAGATCCAAGAATTTCCAGGTCCCGGATAATACTTTGTTTTGTAATACCCTTTCGTCTTTTTATTTTTAATTGACATAGACCAAGTCCTCTAGTAAAATGAGGATGATGCATCGGGAATAGCCGGGATAGCTCAGCCGGTAGAGCAGAGGACTGAAAATCCTCGTGTCACCAGTTCAAATCTGGTTCCTGGCACAGGATTAATTTGTATGAGTATCTATTCTACAAATTTATTGATGTTTAGATAAATAGACATACATATTCATTAATAGTCTAGATCATGATATATACTTATTGTCGTAGATATACTCCTCCAAAAGTAGATAAAATGCGTAAAAGAAAAGAATTCAATTATGTTTCCTCTTCTTTTTTTTTCATACTGCGTTTTGTCTACTCGCATTCAAAAAGAATGTTAATACTTCATACATATTCGAAAGATTAAATTAGTTAGTTGAAAGACCCAAAAGTATAGTCGAGAGTAGTTGAAGGATGGGAAGAGACAAGGTTCATCTCAGATACAGTACAAAGATAATCCGATCCCCTTTGATTTCTTTGTATTTTCTTTCATATTCTATTCCCTACGTGATTTTCTGTGATTTTCTAGAGCCCATCTAAGTTATGTTCGCGGTACAAAGTTCATGATGCAGAACTCTTTTAGTTCATCCTATTCGCTGGTGGCCAGGCTATAAGTATCTTCAAAATTTTAGAATCTCAAAGAGTCCTTGTATTTTTTTTTTAGCCCATCCATAATACAATACGAATAAGACTTCAATTATTCTGTTTGATCTAGACCAAAACGTACAGATATTTCTTGAATATCTGAAGTTGTAGAAGTGAAGATTAGTTTCTTATCATTCAATGAGCGTCTTGTATTTCATAAAAATTAGGTGCAATATAATCTTTACGTAAAGGCCAGCCTATCCAACTTTCAGGCATTAAGATACGCTTCAGGCGTGGATGATTATCATAAGAGATTCCCAACATATCATAAGATTCTCGTTCTTGAAAATCCGCACTTTTCCAAACCCAGAAAACAGATGGAATTCTAGGATTGCTCCTTGGGGCAAATACTTTTATGCATACCTCTTCCGGTTGATCTATACCATACTCTATTCTCGTAAGATGATACACACTAGCTAACAGTCCTCCTGGTGCTACATCATAGGCACATTGTGAGCGTAGATAATTATAACCATATACATATAAAATGACAGCAATGGAATGCCAATCCTCGGGCTTTATTTGTAAAGTTTCTATTCCTTGATAATCGAAGCCCAAAGATCTATGAACTAGCCCATGCTTTACTAGCCAAGCAGACAAACGACCCTGCATCTTTTTAACCTCTCCTGCATTTTTATTTGATAAGTATTTCGCATTTTTGATGAAATTTATGTTCTGCTTGTTATTCTGTACAAAAGAATCTTGACTAATTAACAAATTCGGGGGAAGATACTGAACTTTTGTATTTGAAAAATGTTTCAAGAGGTATCCCTGAAGTAGATGGGGATTGATAGAGTAACCTTTGATCATAATTTCCAGTATGAGTACTGCGTCCAAGACGAAACTTGTGATTGGTAGTAAAACACCGATTCTCCTGTTGAGACTTGATTCTATCTTCATAGATTTCTCGAGATATTTTCTTACGAAGTTTTGTTATCGCATCTATAACAGCCTCCGGTTTAGGTGGACAGCCCGGCAAATAGACATCCACGGGAATAAGCTTATCGACTCCCCGAACAGTACTATAAGAATCTGTACTGAACATCCCCCCTGTAATTGTGCATGCTCCCATAGCAATAACATATTTTGGTTCAGGCATTTGCTCATATAATCTCACTAAAGAAGGAGCCATTTTCATTGTTACTGTGCCGGCTGTTAAAATTAGGTCCGCTTGTCTAGGACTCGACC